ATAATGAAATTCTTGATTAGATCTTCTCATAGGAACGATCTATTTTATTTGATTGATGGATCCAACAACCAAACCTATTTTTTTTTTATGAATTAAAAAAGAGAGTGGTTTTATTCGAAGCGCTTCGTGATTTTCAACCAATTATGTGCTTCAATATAATTACCTGGAGTAAGCGCTATAGCTTGTTTCCAATACTCAGCAGCTTGATCGGACCAAGCTTCCGCAATTTCAGAATCACCCTGTAGAATGGCCTGTTCTCCCCGGTCGGAATAGGTGGTTCCTTCCCTTAGAACCGTACTTGAGAGTTTCCTATCTCATACGGCTCAAAAATCGATTCTTTTTGTGTCCTATCTTAATCTACCCTATGCTAACTGAATTAGATTTCTCATAAACCTATCCCATTTTTTCTTGGGTTAACCAGAAGAAGTTAATTACATAAGTTTCAAACCCTAATTTTGATCAATAATCAGAATCAGTTTGATCTTTTCTCCCACCTTCAGAAGAATGAAGCATAGGTATCCCCACAATATCGTTAGAATTTTCTGAAAGGTAACTATCTCGGTTTCATATATGGAATTCATATAGAATCTTTGAAAAAGACTTTTTTCCATAAGAAAAAAGAACTTACTATCTTTGGGATCTGATGCTACACCGCTGCTCAATACCTTAGTGGATCGACTCTATTACATAAGTTGATTCCTAACTTTTGTCCCATATCATGACATAAGTAAGCAGTTCTTAACTGTATCGACTCAATAGCTCGCTAATTGATCTTTACGGTGCTTTCTCTATCAATTTGATCCTTTATCCATAGAATATAGTATATAGGCTGCACTCATTTTTTTTTTCTTCCTATTTTGGTTCTCGTGAAGTCTCTTTCCTTGCTACAGCTGATAAAAATCGTTGCTTTGGACGATGCATTATGTAGAAAGCCTATTTTTTCTAGTATTTACTAGTTGATCTTTGCTTTTTTTCCTTATTTCTATAGTGGAGATAGTCGCACGTAATGACAGATCACGGCCATATTATTAAAAGCTTGTGGTAAGAATGGGTTTCGTTCTAGTGCCCGGAAATAATATTCCAAAGCCTTTGTATGCTCTCCATTGCTTGTGTGTATAAGGCCTATGTTATAGAGTATATAACTTCGATCATAGGGATCAATTTCTGGTCGCGTAGCTTCATAATAATTCTGTAAAGCTTCCGCATAATTTCCTTCGGATTGAGCCAACATCCGTTACGGTCGTTCATTCTATTCAAAAAATCTCCGTTCCAGAACCGTACATGAGATTTTCATCTCATACGGCTCCTCCCTTCTGCGCATAGTACTAAGGGGAATAATCCATAGAATAAAAATTGAACTATTCTCATCTCATTATGAACTGAAAGGAACTAGTATTTTTACAAGAAATCTCTAGCCAGCCTTCCCGCAAGAGGTTTTTTCTTAAGACCAATCATATTAGTGTTAGATATAAATGGTAACTCCAACAATTTCTTTGTTCTCAACGCCTTCTATTTCCAGGAATTAGTCACTTCAACGATCTTTGATGGTTATACGGGTATCCAAAGTACAAACGAGATGGATGTTTGTTGTCCCAACCATTCTTGTTAGTCCCGATACCGATAAGGAAAGGGGGAATTTATAACAAAGTTTTTGTGTTGTTGATTCCTAGGTGTAGTGCTTTTTCCCTTATGCCGTCTATTGGTACTAATGTAGTGTAGGATTGACCCGCAATACAGAACCCATAGGTGTAACCTTTCGCTCAATACTCAAATCAACAATTGAAACATCTGAGGCTGCATCAATCGAGGATACACGATAGAAGGAATTGTTCTATCTCCAAACTTCACCTTCACCGAGCGTAGGTTTATTTCAAGAATTTCGTTCTTTCTATACCGAACCACGTCTCTTTCTCGTAAGACTGAGGTGAGGGCTAAAAAAAAAACAAGAAAAAAGAATCAAATCGCACCATCTCTGTAATAGGTAAATGCCTTTTTTTCTCCTGAAGTTGTCGGAATTATTCGTAATAAGATATTGGCTACAATTGAAGAGGTCTTATCAATAAAATTTCCATTTATATGAGATCTAGGCATAATTAGCAATCCATTCTAGAATTCTTTTCATTACCCCTCGGGGAAAATGATCCCACAAACAAAGCAAAGGAATTATACAGTACGAAATAACATAAAAACAGACTAATTTTATTCTAATAAATAGATATTAAATAGATATGGGCTTTCCACTTAAATTGTTCCCTTTTGTTTGGGAAAGATATGAGATATTGGAATCAGATTGATTTCATTCCCATTTTTGTAGTATACCAATGAGCGGAACTATTACTATTTCATCTAAGTTAAATAACCAAGGACTTTTTTTACTACAGATTCTAATAACTCGAGAAGTTTTGATTTGGTTATGATCCAAAGAGAAAAAAGAATGGAATAATCATTCCATGAAAAAATAGCGTAGAGTAACCATACCTTCTGTTTGCATAACGTGTATACACCACGCCATACAATCGAAATATCAAAATCCATGGGATGATTCATAAATTTGGAATAGATCCGCGGGGTAGCTGATGAATGAGAGAAGTTTTTGTTGAGAAATATTAAATGGGAAAGGAATTCTTCCTATGGAACTAGTGATCGGTCGTACCTGTACTGCAGTAATATGAATAACTCGCTATTCACTCAGTTTCTGGTCAATAATAAGATTATGTAGGAGAGATGGCCGAGTGGTTCAAGGCGTAGCATTGGAACTGCTATGTAGGCTTTTGTTTACCGAGGGTTCGAATCCCTCTCTTTCCGTTTCTGTTAATTCACCAATGTTATCGACCACAATGTATCAAATCAAATAACAATTGAAACCATTATTCCAGCAATAAGACCCTTATTTGATAGAAATTCTCTATTCCTAATTATTGTGGTTATAAAATAGGAAAGAGCAAAAAAGAAAAAAAATCCTACTGTTGATCCATTTGTGATAGGTGAAAAAATGCGGATGGATTAAGGCCCTTAGATCTATTTAGTTCGGCGAAAAGGGGACAAAATTCTATGAACCTTTCTTTCTTAATTTTGTTAGGTTCAAGTCTGACGAGAATAATATTCTACGACTAACAACTCATTTATTTGCAAACCGATCCATTTACTATCTATTATTTGATTTACTAATCCTTTATATTGGAATGAATCAATAGTCAAATGTTTTGGCAATTCCTCATGGGCGGATGAAGCAATATAATTTTGAATCAGACCTTTTGATCTTTGGTTATCCTTCGCAGTAATAATATCTCGGGGTTTGCAACGATAACTTGGTATATCCACTATACGACCATTAACTAAAATATGTCTATGGTTAACCAATTGCCTGGCTCCGGGGATGGTCGAAGCCATACCCAATCGAAAGAGGATGTTATCCAAACGCATTTCAAGTAGTTGTAGTAAAACCTGACCCGTTGACCCTTTGGCTTTTCCAGCGATATGTACATATCTAAGTAATTGTCGCTCTGTCAGACCATAATGAAAACGCAATTTCTGTTTTTCTTCTAAACGAATACGATATTGCGATTTTTTCCCAGAACGCAATTGGTTTTTAAGATCACTTCCGGATCTAGGTCTTTTACTAGTTAGTCCTGGTAAAGCTCCCAGACGGCGTATTTTTTTAAAACGAGGTCCTCGGTAACGAGACATAAAGACTCCTTTTTTTTATTTTATTGAAATTTCATTTTACACAATAAATCTAAATTTAAACTGAACTAAAGGATAAACAAAGCAAAATCGACTGATGAAGTACTACAAAAAAAAATGAATTGTATCAACATCTAGATTTTTTGTTTTGTATATATATATATATAGGAAGTTGAGGCTCCGTTTGATGATTTGTTCTGTAGAGATCTAATTGCTCTAATCCATTTTTATTTAAAATTGCAAGTTACCACGACATAATAGATCGCTGATCCAGCATTTTATTTGAAGAAAAGGAGAGATTATCAATCTCGGAAAAATAGATAGAGAAAAAGCCGGCTATCGGAGTCGAACCGATGACCATCGCATTACAAATGCGATGCTCTAACCTCTGAGCTAAGCGGGCTCGCATAAGATAAAAATTGCGTAACAAATAGAAATATTGTATAGGAATTCCGGAAAATGTCGGATCTTAGCTATTAATTTCATATGAACTAAACTAATTAATAGAGTTCTATAGCTAGAAGTTCGAAGTTCTAAGCTAAGTTCCTTTTATAAATAATTATAAAAAAAAGAATGAATATCGAACGTTACAGTATTACAAATCACACTGTAAAAATGAAAGGGAGAGATAAAATAGATATGGGATATATCTATTCATCTTGAATTGAAAATACATCAATGATAGAATTATTTCTGATTGAAATAAACAAGGTTTATCCAATAGAAATGAACTGATATAGGATGGTCAAAAAAAGAAAATAGCAGCCTTTTCGATATAGAAATCATTAGATAATGAATTCAACGGTTTCAAAAAAAGGAAATAAATGAAAGAGATGGATGAAATTATAAATGTATCTTGGTCTCAAAGAAAAGGGAAAGGGGGATATGGCGAAATTGGTAGACGCTACGGACTTGATTGGATTGAGCCTTGGTATGGAAACCTGCTAAGTGGTAACTTCCAAATTCAGAGAAACCCTGGAATTAAAAATGGGCAATCCTGAGCCAAATCTTTCTTTTTGGAAAACAAGGGTATAAAACTAGAGTAAAAAAGGATAGGTGCAGAGACTCAATGGAAGCCGTTCTAACGAATAGAGTTGACTACGTTGCGTCGGTAGCTGGAATCCCTCTATCGAAATTAGAGAAAGGCCATATATACCTAATACGTACGTATACATACTGACATATCAAACGATTAATCACGACACGAATCCATATCATATAAATCCATATCGTATAATATATTTATATTATTAATGTTTATTATAACATTATGAATGATTATGAAATCATGAAATATGACATGAAATTCGGAAAAA